CAAAAGGATTCGATAATCAATAATCAGATGATTCACAAATCGTCTATTCAAATTCGATCTATGAATTGGACAAATTATTCACTGACAGAAAAAAAAGTGAAAGATCTGACTGATAGAACAAGCACAATTAGAAAAAAAATAGAAAAAATTATAAAAGACAAGAAAAAACTCTTTCTAACTCCAGAGATAAATATTAGCCCTAACAAAGCTAGTTATAATGCTAAAAGATTAGAATCACAAAAAAGCATTTGGCAAATATTAAAAAGAAGGAATTCTCGATTAATTCGCAAATTACATTATTTTATAAAATTTTTCATTGAAAGGATATACATAGATATTCTTCTATGTCTCATTAATATTCCCAGAACCAATGCACAATTTTTTATTGAATCAACAAAAAAAATTATTGATAAATACGTTTACAATAATGAAAGAAATCAAAAAAGAATTGGTAAACCAAATCAAAAGAAAATTCACTTTATTTCGATTATAAAAAGGTCAGTTTCTAGTATTAGTAATAAGAGTTCACAGATTTTTTGTGACTTATCCTCCTTGTCACAAGCATATGTATTTTACAAATTATCACAAACCCAAGTTATTAACTTGTATAAGTTAAGATCTGTCCTTCAATATAACGGAACATCTCTTTTTCTTAAGAACGAAAGAAAAGATTATTTTGGTTTTGGAGCACACGAAATATTTCATTACGAATTAAGACATAAGAAACTTCGTAATTCTGGAATGAATCAATGGAAGAACTGGTTAAGAGGTCATTATCAATATAAATATTTATCTCCGATTATATGGTCTAGATTAGTACCACAAAAGTGGCGAAATAGAGTAAATCAACATTGTGTGGCTCAAAATCAAAATAAAGATTTAAGCAAATGGGATTTATCTCAAAAAGATCAATTAATTCATTACAACAAACAAAATGATTATGAAGCAGACTCATTAACGAATCAAAAAGAAAATTTTAAAAAACACTATAGATATGACCTTTTATCATATAAATATATTAATTATGAAGATAAGAATGACTCATATATTTATGGATCACCATTACAAGTAAATAATAACCAAGATATTTCTTATAATTACAACACACATAAACGCAAATTTTTTGATATGCTGGAAGGTATCCCTATCAATAATTACCTAGGCGAAGATGATATTATGTATATAGAGTATATAAAGAAAAACCCGGATAGAAAATATTTTGATTGGAAAATTCTCCATTTTTGCTTTAGAAAGAAGGTCGATATTGAGGTCTGGATCAATACCAGTATCAACAGTAATAAAAATACCAAGACCGGGTCGAATAATTATCAAATAATTGATAAGAAAGGTCTTTTTTATCTCACACAAGATCAAGAAATCAAACCATCCAATCAAAAAGACCTTTTTGATTGGATGGGGATGAATGAAGAAATACTAAATCGTTCCATATCGAATCTGGAACCTTGGTTCTTCCCAGAATTTGTGCTACTTTATAATACATATAAAATGAAACCCTGGGTTATACCAATCAAATTACTTCTTTTAAATTTTAATGGAAATAAAAATTATAGTAAAAATAGAAATAGCAATAGAAAGCAAAAAGGGAATCTTTTTATATCATCCAATGAAAAAAAACTTTTAAAATTAGAGAATCGAAATCAAGAAGAAAAAGAATCCGCAGGACAAGTAGATCTTGGATCAGATGTACAAAACCAAGGAAATCTTGAATCAGTCCTCTCAAACCACGAAAAAGATATTGAAGAAGATTATGCAGGATCAGACTCAGACATGCAAAAACGTACAAAGAAAAAGCAATTCAAAAATCACACGGAAGCAGAACTCGATTTATTCCTAAAAAGATATTTGCTTTTTCAATTGAGATGGGATGATTCTTTAAATCAAAAAATGATCAATAATATCAAGGTATATTGTCTCCTGCTTAGACTGATAAATCCAAGAGAAATTTGTATATCTGCTATTCAAAGGGGAGAAATGAGTCTGGATCTAATACCGGTTCATAAAGATTTAACTCTTACAGAATTGATGAAAATGAAAAGAGGTATATTTATTATCGAACCAATTCGTCTGTCTGTAAAAAATGATGGACAATTTATTATGTATCAAACTATAGGTATTTCATTGGTTCATAAGAGTAAGTACCAAACTAATCAAAGATACCGAGAAGAAAGATATGTTGATAATAAGAATTGTGATAAATTCAGTGCAAGATGTCAAAAGATGATTGGAAATAAAGACAAAAATCATTATGATTTGCTTGTTCCTGAAAATATTTTATCGCCTAGACGTCGTAGAAAATTTAGAATTCTAATTTGTTTCAATTTGAGGAATAGGAGTGGTGTGGCTAGAAATCCAGTATTTTGCAATGGGAACAGCTGTAATAAATTTTTGGATGAAAACAAACATCTTGATAGAGATAAAAATCAATTAATTAAATTAAAAAAATTAAAGTTCTTTCTCTGGCCCAATTATCGATTAGAAGATTTAGCTTGTATGAATCGCTATTGGTTTGATACCAATAATGGTAGTTGTTTTAGTATGATAAGGATACATATGTATCCACGATTGAAAATTCGTTGATGTCGCATTTTTTATATATCCTTACTAGATCTAGTATATGAAAGTAAACAAATGCACACATGCGATGTCTTACATTACATTCTGATGCATGATACTAATACGTATCAATTAGATTTTTTATTGATATTGATTAATTTTATTTCATAAACGAGGTATCCATAACGAAATAAAGATTATTGCGTATACTAGATTAAAATGACCGGCATAATAATATTATTATTATAATTATAATATTATTATATTACTGATGGGTAAAATTCAAATTTTTAAAAAAGAAAAAAAGGGAGGGAAGAGAAGATTTCGTTTTATGGTAAAAAACTTATTCATCTCAGTTATTTCTCAAAAAGAAGCAAATAGGGGATCTGTTGAATTTCAAGTATTCAGTTTCACCAATAAGATCCGAAGACTTACTTCACATTTGGAATTGCACAGAAAAGACTATTTATCTCAGAGAGGTCTACGGAAAATTCTGGGAAAACGTCAACGGTTGCTGTCTTATTTGGCAAAGAAAAATAGAGTACGTTATAAAGAATTAATTGGTCAGTTGGGTATTCGGGAGACAAAAATTCGTTAATTTGAAGAGTCCTTTTGAATTATTTGATTTAGTAGATCTTGAATTTTGATGAACTTCTTTTCGTTTTCAGCAATTCATGGAAGAATGAATCAGGGGAAAACCTATGAATGTACCAGCTACAAGAGAAGACCTCATGATAGTCAATATGGGTCCTCATCACCCATCAATGCACGGTGTTCTTCGACTCATCGTTACTTTAGACGGTGAAGATGTTATTGACTGTGAACCAATACTAGGTTATTTGCACAGAGGGATGGAAAAAATTGCAGAAAACCGAACAATTATACAATATTTGCCTTATGTAACACGTTGGGATTATTTAGCTACTATGTTCACAGAAGCAATAACCGTAAATGCACCAGAGCAGTTGGGAAATATTCAAGTACCTAAAAGAGCCAGCTATATTAGAGTGATTATGTTGGAGTTGAGTCGTATAGCTTCTCATTTATTATGGCTTGGCCCTTTTATGGCAGATATTGGTGCACAGACTCCTTTCTTCTATATTTTCAGAGAAAGAGAGTTAGTCTATGATCTATTCGAAGCTGCCACCGGTATGAGAATGATGCATAATTATTTTCGTATAGGAGGAGTAGCTGCTGATCTACCGCATGGATGGATAGATAAATGTTTGGATTTCTGCGATTATTTTTTAACAGGGGTTGCTGAATATCAAAAACTTATTACGCGTAATCCTATTTTTTTAGAACGAGTTGAGGGAGTAGGCATTATTGGTGTAGAAGAAGCAATAAATTGGGGTTTGTCAGGACCAATGCTACGAGCTTCCGGAATACAATGGGATCTTCGTAAAGTTGATCATTATGAGTGTTATGACGAATTTGATTGGGAAGTCCAATGGCAAAAAGAAGGAGATTCATTATCTCGTTATTTAGTACGAATTGGTGAAATGGTGGCATCTATAAAAATTATTCAACAGGCTCTGGAAGGAATTCCGGGAGGGCCGTATGAGAATTTAGAAATCCGATGCTTTGATAGAGCGAGGGATCCCGAATTGAATGATTTTGAATATCGATTTATTAGTAAAAAGCCTTCTCCCACTTTTGAATTGTCGAAACAAGAACTTTATGTGAGAGTCGAAGCCCCAAAGGGAGAGTTGGGAATTTTTCTGATAGGGGATCAGAATGTTTTTCCTTGGAGATGGAAAATTCGACCGCCGGGTTTTATCAATTTGCAAATTCTTCCTCAGTTAGTTAAAAGAATGAAATTGGCTGACATTATGACGATACTAGGTAGCATAGATATAATTATGGGAGAAGTTGATCGTTGAAATGATAATTGATACACCAGAAGTACAAGATATCAATTCTTTTTCCCGATTGGAATACTTAAAAGAGGTTTATGGGATCATATGGATGCTTGTACCTATTTTTACTCCTGTATTGGGAATCACAATAGGTGTACTAGCAATTGTGTGGTTAGAAAGAGAAATATCCGCAGGGATACAACAACGTATTGGACCTGAATATGCCGGTCCTTTGGGAATTCTTCAAGCTCTAGCAGATGGCACAAAACTACTTTTCAAAGAGAATCTTCTTCCATCTAGAGGAGATACTCGTTTATTCAGTATCGGACCATCCATAGCAGTCATATCAATTCTACTAAGTTATTTAATAATTCCTTTTGGCTCTAACCTTGTTCTATCCGATCTCAATATCGGTGTTTTTTTATGGATCGCCATTTCAAGTATTGCTCCCATTGGACTTCTTATGTCAGGATATGGATCAAATAATAAATATTCCTTTTTAGGTGGTCTACGAGCTGCTGCTCAATCAATTAGTTATGAAATACCATTAACTCTATGCGTGTTATC